CATCGAAACTCATTGCCCATGGATAAAGAAAGACCGTTTCAACATCAAAAACAACAAAAACTAGAGCAAACATATAATAACGGATTCGGAATTGTAACCAAGCATCCCCCATGGGTTCTATACCCGATTCATAACTAGAGAGCTTCTCTGGTCCTTCACTAATCGGGGCTAAAACTCCGGAAATTAGAAATGCCAAAATAGGAATAACACTTGATATTATTAGAAATGCCCAGAAGATATCATATTCGTGAAGCAGAAACATAGATGTACTCCTATGAATGTGGAATATACCGAATTAGTCGATTCGAATCGGAATTGTCAATTCATCCATAACTGCTTAGTCGAAACAAACATTTTGATCGAACCACACAGTTTCGTTTGTTTGCTGTGGGTCATGTCTCGTTTCAAGATTTATCCAACGTAATCTCACTTACTTCGATTCTATTTCGATATAGTGTAGACATATCATGCTCTTATACAAATAAAATTCTCTCAATTTCCCTTTGCCTCGGATTCTCTATAAAAAGGGAATGAAAGAATATATTCAATTAAATAATATGAATTGAAATAATATTCATATTCATAAATAAAATGAATAAAAGAAAGATTCAATTAAATATTAATAAATATTAAACATAAATGTTATGTTAAAATTGAAATATTCAATTAATATAATCAAAGAAGAGGTCTGGCTCATTTTTTCTCTTTTTTTTTGCTTAGTGATTTAGAATATAGTCAGTAGTCAGATGTAGTAGAATGTCTAGGGATTTCCATCTCGTTATGGTATATTCTACTCGGTTGGCGTTCGTGTATTCTTTTCATTAAGATCTGGATAGAGGATCATTGCTTCTATTGATTCGATACGGATACAGAAACAGAATGCATCGACCAATTAGATTCTCTCTCCTTGTCCCATATTTATACTTAATTGATTTTATTCAATCCGTTGAATTCTGAGGAACCCTTATATATAAGTTCCTATACCCAAATTAGAGACTTTGGACCTGTACTACCCCGACCTTACCCCCCAGAAACAATCGAATTATTTAATTCGAGTTCGAAGTCTTGAAAGAGCATTCCATTTCGGACCAATTTCTAGGACTAAAGATCTTGATTTGGAATGACTCGAAATACTTGTTAATGTAATAATATCTAGTAAGACCAACGGTTAGGCTTCGTGACAATAAAAAGGCTTCTTTTGAAACAAACCTACACAATGGAGCATAGTGCAGTGGTAGAGTCGGATGAATTGTAAATGATCTACAGAAGATACTTCTAATGGAATGGAATCACGCGTTGTCGAACGATTCGACAGACCCACTCATAAAAATAAAAATAGAAGAGGGCGCAAACATTGATTAGGACCAAGTCATTATCTCTGAAACTGAGGTTGTTGTTCCACCAAAAAGTGATGAGTTGGGGGATTACTGACTCATCCAAGTTCAAATGGCCCCTAATCTTCTTGCATAAAGTCTGCATCGGTAGAATTGGAATGATGAGCAATTGGATTGGAGTAAATTGGAATACAAAAAAATAAGTATTGTACAGAAACAGAAAAATAACTACTTGTTTTGCCAGGCCGGTTATACGAAGAAAAGCCTATTTTACAATGAAACTTGCCAACTTCGTTTTTGAAACTCCGGCTTACAAATACAAGAACAAGAATAGGTACTAGATCCATGTGACTTACTATTCGATTTGATTTGGTTGGGTCAGGTTGGAGTTTTTAGCCAGGCTCATGTTATGATTTTGACTTCATAAATTGACTTGGGTATACCAAAGCAAAGGTGTATCACTAAATCTTTGATCATGGACAAGAAAAGAGGAAAAAGTCGTATGTCATTCACACACGAAGATTAATGAAGAAGAATGGCTTTGTTTATCCGAGATTTGAAAATGATCCGATTGGATCCATTGGAATAAATTCTTGTTTTCATTTTCATGCCCCGAGGGATCGATCTCCGTGAGCATGTGGGAATGATTCCATTTCTATGGACCAATCAACCGGCCAGCCACAAGCAAGCATTAATTAGGAAATGAAAATTATACAAAAAGGTATAGGGCTATACGGACTCGAACCGTAGACCTTCTCGGTAAAACAGATCAAACTGATTATTGTCGAAATGATTCGAACTGTTTCAAAGACCCAACATGCATTTTTTTTGCATTGGGCTCTTTCATTAACTGATAGAAAGATCAGCTCGTTCACCATATTTTTTCTTGACAGGAAGATAACGAGATGGCTCCATGTGCTCTGATTCATTATTTGTATTCTGATTCAGGAGCAATACCAAAGTGTTTCAAAGAAGGGTTACCTTGACGTAGGTCTGCCTCCGGCCTAGATCAACCTGACGTTAAATGGAGTCTCTATCGCTCCGCTCCAAGAGTCAAATATGATACTTCATACACCTTAAAGTTCATAGGACGAAAAGAGGTTATTTTGAGGTCCTTATACTCATATTCATTATGCCTAGCATTGAATGGACTGGATATTCACCTT